GAATTCATTTGATTTTGATAGGGAATTATTATCGAAGTCTAAAAGAATTGATTCAGAAAGTCAATCAAAATTCTTGAAATTTTTATTCGATGTAATTACAACCGACCCAAATAATCAAACAATAATTAAAAATGAATCTATTGGAATAGAAGAAATAAGCAAAAAAATATCTCGATGGTCATACAAATTAGCCGATGATTTTTTTTTTTTTGAAGAGCCGGAGGAAGAAGATGAGGAAGAATCGACAGAAGATCATGAGATTCGTTCAAGAAAAGCCAAACGGGTGGTAATTTATACTGATAACAATCAAAATACTAATTATGTTACTAGTATTAATAATACTAGTAATAATGATGAAGCAGAAGAAGTGGCTTTGATACGTTACTCGCAACAATCAGATTTTCGTCGGGATATAATAAAGGGATCCATGCGTGCTCAAAGACGCAAAACGGTTACTTGGGAAATGTTTCAAGCAAATGCTAATTCCCCGCTTTTTTTGGATCGAATAAACAAAATATTTTTTTTTGATTCTTTTTATCTTTCTGAAATGATAAATTTCATTTTTAGAAATGGAGTCGGTAAAGAATCAGAATCGCAAATTTCTGATTCTTCTTTTGATAAAGAAGGGACAAAAGAACAGGAAAAAAAAGAGGAAAATGATCGAATAACAATAGCGGAAACTTGGGATAGCATTCTATTTGCTCAAGTAATGAGAGGTTTGATGTTAGTAACACAATCTTTTCTTAGAAAATATATTGTATTACCTTCATTGATAATAGCTAAAAATATGGGCCGTATGTTATTATTCCAATTTCCTGAATGGTACGAGGATTTGAAGGAATGGAATCGAGAAATGCACGTTAAGTGCACCTATAATGGTGTTCAATTATCAGAAACAGAATTTCCAAAAGATTGGTTAACAGACGGAATTCAGATAAAGATTTTATTTCCTTTTTGTCTGAAACCTTGGCGAAGACAAAGATCTAAGGTACGATCTCATTATATGGATTCAATGAAAAAACAAGTAAAAAAAGACAATTTTTCTTTTTTAACAGTATGGGGAATGGAAGCGGAACTTCCCTTTGGTTCTCCCCGAAAACGACTTTCTTTTTTTGAACCCATTTTTAAAGAACTCGAAAGAAAAATTAGAAAGCTAAAAAAACAATTTTTTCTCGCTCTAAGGGTCTTAAAGGAAAGAGAAAAATGGTCTCTACAAATTTCAAAAGAAAAAAAAGGATGGGTCATCAAAACAGTTCTTGTTATAAAGCGAATAATGAAAGAACTTGAAAAAGTAAATCCGATTTTTTCATTTGAATTGAAGAAGGTGAAAGTATATAAACCAAATAAAAATGGAAAAGATTCAAAAATAAATAATAAAATTAACCATGAATGGACCATACCAATTCGATCTATGAATTGGACAAATTATTCACTCATAGAAAAAAAAATGAAAGATCTTTATGATAGGAAAATCACAACCAAGAATCAAATAGAACAAATCACAAAAGACAATAAAAAAACAGTTTTAACCTATGATGATAAAATAAAAGGATCAGAATCACAGAAATATAGTTGGCAGATATTAAAAAGAAACAATATACGATTAATACGTAAATCACATTTTTTTATAAAATTTTTCATTGAAAAAATATACATGGATATCTTGCTATGTACCATAAACATTCCCAGAATCAATATACAACTTTTTTTTGAATCAACAAAAAAAATTATCAATAAATACACTTACAACCATGAAACAGATCAAGAAAAAATTGATGAAATAAATCCAAATAGAATTAACTTTATTTCAACTATAAAAAAGTGGGTTTCAAATACTAATATTAGTAATAAAAATTTAAATAGTTATACTTGCTTGTCCCAAGCATATGTATTTTACAAATTATCACAAACCCAATTACTTAACAAGTATAACTTGAAATATATATTTCAAGATCATGAAACCCATTATTATCTTAGGGATAAAATAAAGGATTATTGTATAACACGAGGACTATTTGATTACAAATCAAGGCATAATAAAATTCAAAAGTCTGGAATGAATAACTGGAAAAACTGGTTAAAGGGTTTTTATCAATACAATTTTTCCCGGATCAAATGGTCTCGATTAGTCCCGAAAAAATGGCGAAATAGAGTCAATCAACTTCGTATGATTAAAAATAAAGACTCAATTAAATTTAATTCATATGAAAACAAAAAAGACCAATTAAGTCATTATGTAAAAGAAGATTATTCCGTAACGGTTTCGTTCAAAAAAAAAAAAAAAAAATTGGTTAAAAAACACTACAGATATGATCTTTTATCACATAAATATATGAATTATGAATATATTAATTATGGGGATAAGAAAAACTCTTATTTTTATGGATCAACAGTACAAGTAAAGGAGAACCGGGAGATTCCATATCTATATAATTTCAATACATCGAAACCTGACGCATTTTATCTATTGGTAAGTACAACTATTAGTGATTATCTAGAGGAAAGATATCCTATTGATACGAATATAAATCGGGATAGAAAATATTTAGATTGTAAAATTCTCCATTTTTGTCTTATAAAAAATATTGATATCGAGACTTGGACCAATGCGCATATTGGTATCAAGATTAATAAAAATACTAAGACTCAAACTAATAAGTATAAAAACAAAATGAAAAAGAAAGATATTTCGTTTCATAAAGAAATCAACTTATACAAGAAAAAAAAAAACTTTTTTGATTGGATGGGAATGAATAAAAAAGGGTTATATCATAATCCTACCATAGCAAAACTAAAATCTTGGTTCTTACCAGAATTTGTGCTACTTTTTGAAACATATAAAATTAAACCATGGATTATACCAATCCAATTTCTTCTTTTAGATTTTCATAAAAATGAAAAGATTAGTCAATATGAAAACATCAACAAAAAAAAAAAAAAAAACCTTCCCATATTATCTAATCAAAAAGAATATATTGATTTAGAAAATTCTAACCAAGAAAAAAACAAACAACAATATCCAAAATATCTTGGATATGATCTAGGAAAACAAAACGAAAAAAAAGATGTTGAAGATAATTACGCGGGATCAGACATTAAAAAACGTATAAATAAAAAAGAATCTAAGAAGATCAAGGAAGCAGAACTAGATTTACTACTAAAAAAATATTTACTTTTTCAATTAAGATGGGATGATTCTTTGAGTCAAAGAATGATCAATAATATTAAGGTATATTGTCTCTTACTTAGATTGACAAATGCAAAGCAAATTGCTATATCCTCTATTCAAAGAGGAGAAATGCGTCTGGATGTAATGCTGGTTCAAAAGGATCTTGTTCTTACAGAATTGATAAAAAGAGGAATATTAATTATCGAACCAGTTCGTTTATCTATAAAAAGGGATGGACAATTTATTATCTATCAAACCATAAGTATTTCATTAGTTGATAAAGATAAAGTTGAAACTAATAAAAAATTCATAAAAAAACGAAATGTTGATAAGAATAATTTAGACAAATCCATTGCACAACATAGCGATATGCCTGTGAATGAAGAAAAAAAAAATAATTCGAATTTTCTTGTTCCTGAACATATTCTATCTCATCGACGTCGGAGAGAGTTGAGAATTCTAATTTGTTTCAATTTCTGGAATTGGAATGATATAGATAAAAATCCACAATTTTGCAACGAAAACAAAATAATAAACTGTGGACAATTTTTTAATGAGGACAAGCATCTTAATAAAGATGCAAACAACTTTATTAAATTAAAATTATTTCTTTGGCCTAATTACCGATTAGAGGATTTAGCTTGTATGAATCGTTACTGGTTTGATACCCATAACAGCAGTTGTTTTACTATGTTAAGGATATATATGTATCCCCAATCCAGAATAAGTTAATAAACTAATATTATATTTCCTATATATCACCTGACATAACATATTTGATATATGGCGAAAGATGTACATATGCATATGTTATGTTACATTTTAGTACATGATATTGATTTATTTTTGGATCTAGGAATAATAAATTAGTAGAATCTTTTTAAGTAAAAAAAAATCACTCTCTTTCGTGAATGTGTAAATGTATTATATTTTATTCTATCGAAATCCCATTTTATGTTTGAAATAAAAATGGGATTTCGATAGAATAAAAAAGTATGAATAAATCTAAACTTTTGTTTATATCAGATTAAAATGACTGACATAATCATAACATAATATAATAATAATTATTATTTTTCCTGATCGGTAAAATCTAAAAAAAAATAATAAAGATAGAAGAATTTTTATATGGTCAAAAATTCATTCATTTCAGTTATTCTGCAAGACGAAAAAGAAGAAAACAAAGGGTCTGTTGAATTTCAAGTATTCAGTTTCACCAATAAAATACGGAAACTCACCTCGCATTTGGAATTGCACAAAAAAGATTTTTTATCTCAAAGAGGTCTCAGAAAAATTCTGGGAAAACGTCAACGGCTGTTGGCTTATTTGTCAAAGAAAAATAGAGTAAGTTATAAAAAATTAATTAGTCAGTTAGATATTCGGGAGCTAAAAACTCGTTAATTTGAGGATTCATTTGAAATTTTTTTTTAGGTTTTTATTTTTCTAAACCTCGTTTTGAGAAATTCATGGAATAATGAATTAGGAAAGAAAAGATATGACTGTACCGGCTACAAGAAAAGATCTCATGATAGTCAATATGGGCCCTCATCACCCATCGATGCATGGTGTTCTTAGACTCATTATAACTCTCGACGGTGAAGATGTTATTGACTGTGACCCCGTATTGGGCTATTTACACAGAGGAATGGAAAAAATAGCGGAAAACCGAACAATTATACAATACCTTCCTTATGTAACACGTTGGGATTATTTAGCTACTATGTTCACCGAAGCAATAACAGTAAATGCACCAGAACAATTGGGAAATGTTCAAGTACCCCAAAGGGCCAGCTATATCAGAGTAATTATGCTAGAGCTGAGTCGTGTAGCTTCGCATTTGTTATGGCTTGGGCCTTTTATGGCGGATATCGGTGCGCAGACTCCCTTTTTCTATATTTTCAGAGAGAGAGAATTGCTATATGATCTATTCGAAGCTGCCACAGGTATGCGAATGATGCATAATTATTTCCGCATCGGAGGAATAGCTGCTGATCTACCTCATGGTTGGATAGATAAATGTTTAGATTTCTGTGATTATTTTTTAACGAGTGTTGTTGAATATGAAAAACTTATTACGCGGAATCCCATTTTTTTGGAACGAGTTGAAGGAGTGGGCATTATTGGTGGAGAAGAAGCAATAAATTGGGGCTTATCAGGACCCATGTTACGAGCTTCTGGGATCCAATGGGATCTTCGTAAAGTTGATCATTATGAATGTTACAATGACTTCGATTGGGAAGTCCAATGGCAAAAAGAAGGGGATTCATTAGCTCGTTATTTAGTACGAATTGGCGAAATGAGGGAATCCATAAAAATTATTCAACAGGCTTTAGAAGGAATTCCCGGAGGACCCTATGAGAATTTAGAAATTCGGCGCTTAGATAGAGCAAGGAATTCCGAATGGAATGATTTTGAATATAGATTTATTAGTAAAAAACCTTCGCCTAATTTTGAATTGTCGAAACAAGAACTTTATGTAAGAGTAGAAGCCCCAAAGGGAGAATTAGGAATTTATTTGATAGGAGATAATGGTTTTTTCCCCTGGAGATGGAAAATTCGTCCGCCCGGTTTTATCAATTTGCAAATTCTTCCTCAGCTAATTAAAAGAATGAAATTGGCTGATATCATGACAATACTAGGGAGTATAGATATCATTATGGGAGAAGTTGACCGTTGAAATGATAATTGGCACAACAGAAGTACAAACTATCAATTCTTTTTCTAAATCAGAATCCTTAAAAGAAGTCTATGGACTCATATGGCTATTTATCCCTGCTTTGACCCTTATATTGGGAATCATAATAGGAGTACTAGTAATTGTATGGTTAGAAAGAGAAATATCCGCAGCGATACAACAACGTATTGGACCCGAATATGCCGGCCCGTTGGGAATTCTTCAAGCTCTAGCGGACGGGACTAAATTACTTTTTAAAGAGGACCTCCTACCATCTAGAGGAGATATTCGTTTGTTTAGTATCGGACCGTCTATAGCAGTTATATCAATTGTATTAAGTTATTTAATAATTCCTTTTGGGTATCGACTTGTTTTAGCTGATCTCAGTATAGGTGTTTTTTTATGGATCTCCATTTCAAGTATTGCTCCTATTGGGCTTCTTATATCAGGATATGTATCGAATAATAAATATTCTTTTTTAGGTGGCTTGCGAGCTGCGGCTCAATCTATTAGTTATGAAATACCATTAACTCTATGTGTGTTATCAATATCTCTATGTGTGATTCGTTAGAACATGAACTTTGACCTCAAAATGAAATAAAGGAAAGAGGAATTAATATATTGGATAGATATAGATATTTTTATTTTTTTATTCATCAGGGTTATTCAGGTCGATGAGTTAAACCAGATAGTTATATGAGTAAAATAAAACAACTTATCAATGTGTAGTAAAAAGAGAAAATCTCATTCCCTATATATAAGAATAAAGCAGAAGTAAACATTAAGGAGTATAAACTCTTTATCCCAAGATTGAGATTCTTTAATTAGTCATCATATCTTGAAGCGGGTACAAAAGATCAACTGTATGGGATTACTGTCTTGTATGTATTATCATACAGGAGATCAATCAAAAATCAGTGGATGGTTAGGAACACCAAGGTACACAAAGGATTAGTAATAGAGATAATGTAAGGTATCAAAAAAGAGGTATTTTCACATAAAACGAATCATAAGATGATAGGGGCTTTAAGTTGGTAGAAATGATCAAGCAGTACTTCCCCACGATTCCGATCTAGAGTAGGCTCCTAGTCACTGATTAAAGAAATAACTATCAAGAACGAATTAATCCTTTATTCTCAGGAATACCTCTTACGAGAAAGAAGAACAGGAACAAAAGAAATAGAATATAAAAAAGATCTTTATTTATTTTTTCCTACATCTATACCAATATATATATGTATATATGAAATTCTTATTCTTTATGATTCAGTAAAGAATGTCTAATTCTTTTTATCTCTATGATATAACGAGTATTTTATTGAAAGATTAAGTTATTACCGAAGATTTAATTATAAGGGATGAGATCAATTCGGAAGCGCCCTTTTTTTGTTATTCTAGCAGACAGAATTCCATTGGTCTAATTTTTGGGACTCTACACGGTATTTTTATTCTATCTACCCCACCCCACAAAGATACCTATAATAATACCGAACCAGTCCTTACATTTATTTGTACGCGGCCATAGAGGAGCCGTATGAAGCTGAGGTCTCATGTACGGTTTTGGAATAGCGGTGAGAACAGTTAGTTATGTTATTATCGACTATGATTATCGAACAGTTCAAGTACAGTTGATATAGTTGAGGCGCAGTCAAAATATGGTTTTTGGGGGTGGAATATGTGGCGTCAACCTATAGGGTTTATCGTTTTTCTAATTTCTTCTCTAGCAGAATGCGAGAGATTACCTTTTGATTTACCAGAAGCAGAAGAAGAATTAGTAGCAGGTTATCAAACCGAATATTCTGGTATCAAATATGGTTTATTTTATATTGCTTCTTATCTAAATCTCTTAGTTTCTTCATTATTTGTAACAGTTCTTTATTTAGGTGGGTGGAATTTATCTATTCCATACATATCTATTCCTGAACTTTTCGGAATAAATGAAATTGCTAGAGTTTTTGGAATAACAATTGGTATCTTTATTACATTAGCTAAAGCTTATTTGTTTCTTTTTATATCTATCACAACAAGATGGACTTTACCCAGGATGAGAATGGACCAACTATTAAATCTTGGATGGAAATTTCTTTTACCTATTTCTCTAGGTAATTTATTATTGACAACGTCTTCCCAACTTGTTTCACTATAAATAACACAATACGATAATGGTATTCTAGACTCATAACCTCTCTTAAACAAGAGAAAGAAACATCAACTTATTCGTGGATATCTACAATATGTTTCCTATGGTGACTGGGTTCATGAATTATGGTCAACAAACAATACGAGCCGCAAGGTATATTGGTCAAAGTTTCATAATTACCTTATCCCATGCAAATCGGTTACCTGTAACTATTCAGTATCCTTATGAAAAGTCGATCACATCAGAACGTTTCCGTGGTCGAATCCACTTTGAATTTGATAAATGTATTGCTTGTGAAGTATGTGTTCGTGTGTGCCCCATAGATCTACCTGTTGTTGATTGGAGATTTGAAGGAGATATTAAAAATAAAATATTTATTAACTATAGTATAAATTTTGGTGTCTGTATATTTTGTGGTAACTGTGTCGAATATTGTCCCACTAACTGTTTATCAATGACTGAAGAATATGAACTTTCTACTTATGATCGTCACGAATTGAATTATAATCAAATCGCTTTGGGTCGGTTACCAATGTCAGTAATTGGAGACTACACAATTCAAACAGTTATGAATTCGACTCAAATAAAAATAGACAAAGGTAAATATTTTGATTCAAGAACAATTACCAATTAGTAAGATTTTATTTTTCTATTTTGATAGAAAGGATCCAAGCTTCTTTATTTATTTTTTTTTTAGTCAATGTAACTAGAAAGTAAAACGATAACTATTGATTGTTGAGAATAGCGGGTTTATTTCATATTTTTCGTTTTGATTTGGAAATATAAGATTCCAACTCTTCTTTTCTTCTGAATAAATTAAAATGAAAAAACGGTATCATAGACAATTAAAAAAATAGGCTAATTTTTACTTCCTGGACTATTCAGTAAGGTCATGAAATCTTTCGATTTATTTATTTTCTTATTTCATACATAATGGATTTACCTGGATCAATACATAATATTGTTGTAGTATTTCTGGGATCAGTTCTTATATTTGGGGGCCTGGGAGTAGTATTATTTACCAATCCAATTTATTCTGCCTTTTCGTTGGGATTGGTTCTTGTTTGTATATCCTTATTCTATATTCTATCGAATTCTTATTTTATAGCTGCTGCACAACTTCTTATTTATGTGGGAGCCATAAATGTCTTAATCATATTTGCTGTAATGTTCATAAATGGCTCAGAATATTCCAATGTTTCCCGCCTTTGGACCCTTGGAGATGGGGTTACTTCACTGGTTTATACAAGTATTTTTTTTTTTTTTTTTTTTTCACTAATTATTACTATCCCAGATACGTCATGGTACGGAATTCTTTGGACTACAAGATCAAACCAGATTCTAGAACAGGACCTAATAAGTTATGTTCAACAAATTGGGATTCATTTATCAACAGATTTTTATCTTCCATTTGAACTCACTTCTATAATTCTTTTAGTTTCTTTAATAGGTGCAATTACGATGGCTCGTCAATCATAAATACTTATGATTTAAAAAATTTTTAGAATTATAAATTTGAAATAAAATAAAAAAGGTGTAAAGGTTTAATATTTTTAGTTAAATCTATTGCCAATACCTTCTATTGTTCTGTAATATTTTGTTCTATTCTAGTCAATGAAATCAGTTGAATTGTTATTTATATTTAAATGAATCTAAATTGATGAGGAGTTAGTCAATGATGTTCGAGCATGTACTTTTTTTGAGTATCTATTTATTTTCTATCGGTATCTATGGATTAATCACAAGTCGAAACATGGTTAGAGCACTTATGTGTCTTGAGCTTATACTAAATTCAGTTAATATCAATCTCGTAACATTTTCTGATTTATTTGATAGTCGCCAATTAAAAGGAGACATTTTCTCAATTTTTGTTATAGCTATTGCAGCGGCTGAAGCTGCTATTGGATTAGCTATTGTTTCATCGATCCATCATAACAAAAAATCAACTCGTATCAATCAAGCAAATTTGTTGAATAATTAAATTAGTCGTAATCATTCATTATGTAATCATTGATTTTCATTATATAAATTATATAATGATAAAATAATAATTTATATTAATTTGTTAGATTTATTCAAATTTAAAAAAGAATTAAAATTCCATTAATATTAATTAAATATTGTATTATTTGTTGACCAATTTGAATTCAGATGTGCGACTTGTATTGTATGACTGTGGTTGTTGAAAGAGAAATCAAAGTATCTTGGCGCTTTTTCATGAACAAATTTAGAAATATATTGATTCTTAAAAAAATTAATAAATCATTGATTCATCTGGTGTCTACAATATAAACATATAATTAATTTACTACCATTTATTTTTACCATACCAGATCGAAAATTTTTTATGTTCAAAACGGGAATTTATAGATTTAATGTCACATTCAGTAAAAATTTATGATACATGTATAGGGTGTACTCAATGTGTGCGCGCCTGCCCTACAGATGTATTGGAAATGATACCTTGGGACGGATGTAAAGCTAAACAAATTGCTTCCGCACCAAGAACCGAGGATTGTGTAGGTTGTAAGAGATGTGAATCCGCTTGCCCGACAGACTTTTTGAGTGTCCGTGTTTATTTATGGCATGAAACAACTCGCAGCATGGGTCTCTCTTATTAATTGATACGTTACAAAAACTCTACTTGAATCATTTGATTCCTCATTTACCGACAAAAGCCCGTACTCGATAAAATCAATATATTATTCCGAGCACGGGCTTTTCTGGTCAAAGCGTATCTTGTCTTTATCACGAGTCATTTTCCTTGGTTTTGGTTAACAATACTTGTTGTTTTGCCTATATTCGCGGGTTCTTCCATTTTTTTTCTTCCCCATAAGGGGAATAAGGTGTTTCGATGGTATACTATATGTATATGCTTATTAGAACTCCTTTTAACGACCTATGCATTTTGTTATCATTTCCAATTGGACGATCCCTTAATCCAATTGGAAGAAGATTGGAAATGGATAAATATTTTGGATTTTCACTGGAGACTGGGAATCGATGGGCTTTCCGTGGGACCCATTTTACTGACAGGATTTATTACTACTTTAGCTACTTTAGCGGCTTGGTCAGTTACTCGAAATTCACGATTATTCCATTTCTTTATGTTAGCAATGTACAGTGGTCAAATAGGATCATTTTCTTCTCGAGACCTTTTACTTTTTTTTATCATGTGGGAGTTAGAATTAATTCCTGTTTACTTACTTTTATCCATGTGGGGAGGAAAGAAGCGCTTATACTCGGCTACAAAGTTCATTTTGTACACTGCAGGGGGTTCTATTTTTCTATTAATAGGAGTTCTAGGTATGGGTTTATATGGCTCCATTGAACCGACATTAGATTTTGAAAGACTTGCTAATCAATCATATCCTATGGCATTGGAAATAATATTCTATTTTGGCTTCCTTATTGTTTATGCTGTCAAATCGCCGATCATACCCCTACATACATGGTTACCAGATACCCATGGAGAAGCACATTACAGTACATGTATGCTTCTTGCCGGAATTTTATTAAAAATGGGAGCATATGGATTGATTCGGATCAATATAGAATTATTACCCCGTGCTCATTCCATATTTTCTCCGTGGTTGGTGATAGTGGGAACAATACAAATAATCTATGCGGCTTTAACCTCTTTTGGTCAACGCAATTTAAAAAAGAGAATAGCCTATTCCTCTGTATCTCACATGGGTTTCACAATTATAGGAATTGGTTCTATAACCAACATGGGACTAAATGGAGCCATTCTACAAATACTTTCTCATGGATTTATTGGCGCTGCACTTTTTTTCTTGGCAGGAACCTGTTGTGATAGAATACCTCTTGTTTCTCTCGACGAAATGGGGGGGATAGCTGTCCCGATGCCGAAAATATTTACAATGTTCAGTAGCTTTTCGATGGCCTCTCTTGCATTGCCAGGGATGAGTGGTTTTGTTGCAGAATTAGTAGTATTTTTTGGAATAATTACCAGCTCAAAATATCTTTTAATTCCAAAAGTACTAATGACTTTTGGAATGGCAATTGGAATGATATTAACTCCTATTTATTTATTATCTATGTTACGTCAGATGTTCTACGGATACAAGTTATTCAATGTTCCAAATTCTAATTTTGTGGATTCTGGACCACGAGAACTTTTTGTTTCGATCTGTCTCTTTTTACCAATAATAGGTATTGGTATTTATCCCGATTTCGTTCTCTTACTATCAGTTGACAAGGTACAAGCTATCTTATCTAATTATTTTTTATAGATAGTTTTTATTAATGAGACAGCAAGTCTTATAATTCTGTAAAATAAAGTGAATTAGAGTTGTAATGAGATGTATCTCGAGTTTTTGCGAACCATTTGACTCCAGAAATAAAATGGTTCGCAAAAACTCGAGATACATATGAGATGATGTTCTTATGTTATGTATCGTTTATTCAATTAGATGTTAATGTGAATGAACCATAACTATGTAAACCTATTCCTAATAGATTGATCCCAAAATAACATATCCAAATTATAAGAAATCCTATAGAAGCCGCAAGTGCCGAATGTGTATCTTGTAAACTTTTATTTGTTCTAGTATGTGAATAAATCGCGAATATGATCCAAGTAATAAATGCCCAAGTTTCCTTAGGGTCCCAATTCCAATAAGATCCCCAAGCCTCATTAGCCCATACGGCTCCAGAAAGAATGCCTATGGTTAAAAAGGTAAAGCCTAAACTAATGACACGATAACTCCAATAATCTAAACGCTGAGTCAATTGATATTTGTAATAATTTCGAAATGAAATAAAAGAAGTGTTTTTAAAAACACTTCTTTTATCATTCAAATATTCGACTTCGCCAACGATAAATGATTTAATTACTAAATTCTTGCTTTTAAAAAACATATCGATGTTTTTTCGAAATGTAACGACTAAAAGAGCGACTGATAATAATGATCCACATAAAAGAGCTGCATAGCTTAATAGCATCATACTTACGTGCATCATTAACCACTGAGATTGTAGAGCGGGTACTAATATAGCGGATTGATGCATTTCGGTTGAAAGACCCGACGTGGCGAAACCTTGGGTAAAAATAGCACTTGGCGCGGTTATTACGCTTAAATAATTTTTATTATTTCGTATTTTAGGAATCATATAAATAATGGAGAAACTCCATGAAAGGAAGATTAATGACTCATATAAATTACTTAATGGGGAATGACCCGAATAAATCCAACGAATAACTAATAATCCTGTTATAGAAAAAAAGGTAGCTATCATACCTCTTTCCGATGAATTGTGTAATTCTACGATTTCGTGGACTAATAAGGTCATAAAATGAATCGTAATCACAATTGAAATAATCGAAAAAGAGATATGAGTTAATATATGTTCTAAAGTTGCAAATATCATAAAAAGGGCGGGGGTTCTCCATTATAGAATTAAAATTGAGAATTAAATATATTATAGGATCCGCTGTGTCCCTTTTAGGGGATGCCGCCACTCGGACTCGAACCGAGATGCTCTAGCACTGCTTCCTAAGAACAGCGTGTCTACCAATTTCACCATGGCGGCTTATTTGAAATAATAATAAATAATAGTCAATTCATGTTGAATGGTCAAGATTCAAGGATTCAATATAGTTAGTAAACGTTAGAACCGATGAAAAAAGACTTATTTAAATTAATATTTTGAATGTTTACTAAGTATCGCCGTAGGGTTTAGCTTTAAGAATCAACTTTCATGTATCTAGTTTAGAATGTAAAAATGGAGTTATACCAAAACAGTCAGAACTAGATAGTTTTGTTCCGGGTCGAGTTATAGAACTAAAAATCATCTTTTTTTTTTTATTTTTAGATGATTTTTTAATTAATGTATTGAAAATTAAAAAGATTAATAAAAAAAAATTAATGTCATATTTATCGTAATTTTATTCGAGGCATTTTTCTAATAATTTCGATATCTTAAGTATCATTAATAATACTCTTCGTAATTTATTATAAATACTATCTAGTAACTATACTTCTAATTAGGTTTTGGGCTAGGCATATAACAAAAAACTTTTTCTCTATCAATTAAATTTTCACAATAGAATATTTAATTGTGAAAATTTAATTGATAGAGAAAAATTAGAATACTTAATACTATACTAAGAGGCCAGTAAACATAAGAATTATTATTTACTATATAACACGCCACAGTAGTTAGTTCTAACTAATATTGATATTAATAAGTTCTTAATGGTATGTCGATTTAGATTATTCCAAAATTTTATTACTTGTTTGTTGCACAAAAAAACTTTTTGAATGCCCAGTGGAAACCGATTTAGCTAAAGAAATAGCTTTTACTGCCGTTAAATATCCCTTCTTCTTCCAAATATTTCTACGAATACGTTTTTTTGATCGAGAAATACGTTTTTTTGGAACCGCCATTCAAAAACAAAATACTAATTTTTATTATTGTATGTGAAAGACATATATTTGGATCGTTTTTTCGTCATTATCCATACTTATCCCATGGATAATAAATACTTTGTTCAAAACATGTAAAACATATCATAATAATATAAATATAATTCTATATAATTATATAATAGATATGTAAATATGTAAAAATAAATATATACATATATACAAAATATACCAAAAGATTATGAATTATCTATAACGTATCCATGTATATATATCTATGCCATATCACATATATATCTAGGGCTAAATGAAATAGATAATAATTTTTTTTTTATTTTTTTTTTGTTGATTTGTTTTATTATTGTTCTTTTGGTTGGTGGATTTTAAACAATTAAATTTATAACAATAAAAAAACAAATATTTTTTTATGGAACAAACATATCAATACGCATGGATAATACCCTTTCTTTCACTTCCAGTTACTATGTCAATAGGATTTGGACTTCTGTTTATTCCTACAGCAACAAAAAATATTCGTCGTATGTGGGGTTTTACTAGTGTTTTACTGCTAAGTATAACTATGGCCTTTTCGGCCAGTCTGTCTATTCAGCAAATAAATGGAAGTTTTATCTATCAATATTTATGGTCTTGGACTATCAATAATGATTTTTCCTTAGAGTTTGGACACTTGATCGATCCACTTACTTCTATTATGTTAATACTAATTACTACTGTTGGAATCATGGTTCTTATTTATAGTGACAATTATATGTCTCATGATCAAGGATATTTTAGATTTTTTGCTTATATGAGTTTTTCTAATACTTCCATGTTGGGATTAGTTACTAGTTCCAATTTGATACAAATTTATATTTTTTGGGAACTCGTGGGAATGTGTTCATATTTATTAATAGGTTTTTGGTTTACACGACCGGTTGCAGCAAGTGCTTGCCAAAAAGCCTTTATAACTAATCGTGTAGGAGACTTTGGTTTATTATTAGGAATCTTAGCTTTTTATTGGATAACTGGCAGTTTAGAATTTCGGGATTTGTTCAAAATAGTGAATAACTTGATACATAGTAATGGGGTTAATTCTACATTTGTTACTCTCTGCGCCTTTTTATTATTCGTCGGCGCAATTGCTAAATCTGCACAATTCCCCCTTCACATATGGTTACCTGATGCTATGGAGGGGCCCACCCCTATTTCGGCTCTTATACACGCTGCTACCATGGTAGCAGCGGGAATTTTTCTTGTAGCTCGGCTTCTTCCTCTTTTCAGAGTTATACCTTACATAATGAATTTCGTTTCTTTAATAGGCATAATAACAGTACTATTAGGAGCTACTTTGGCTCTCGCTCAAAGAGATATTAAAAGAAGTTTAGCCTATTCCACAATGTCTCAACTGGGTTATATTATGTTAGCTCTAGGTATAGGTTCTTATCGAGCTGCCTTATTCCATTTAATAACTCATGCCTATTCTAAAGCTTTATTGTTTTTGGGATCCGGATCCATTATTAATTCTATGGAACCTATTGTTGGATATTCACCCAATAAAAGTCAGAATATGGTTCTTATGGGCGGTTTAACAAGATATGTTCCAATTACAAGAACTACTTTCTTATTAGGTACACTTTCTCTTTGTGGTATTCCACCTCTTGCTTGTTTTTGGTCCAAGGATTTAATTATTAATGATAGTTGGTTGTATTCACCAATTTTTGCAATAATAGCTTGTTTTACAGCGGGATTAACCGCATTTTATATGTTTCGAATGTATTTACTAACCTTTGATGGGCATTTGCGTGTTCATTTTCAAAATTATAGTAGTACTAAAAATAGTTCATTCTATTCCATATCTCTATGGGGAAAAGCAGTACCGAAAGTAGTCAATAGAAATTTACTTTTATCAACAATTAATAATAAGGTCTTCTTTTTTTTTTTCAAAGGATACATATCAAATTAATGATAATATAAGAAATCGAATGCGATACTTGAGTACTTCTTTTATAAATAAATACACTTACATGTATCCTCACGAATCGGACAATACTATGCTATTTCCTCTTCTTATATTGACACTATTTACTTTGTTCATGGGATCAATAGGAATTCATTTTGATCAAGGAGTAGTAGATTTTGATATATTATCGAAATGGTTAACTCCATCGAGAAACCTTTTGAATCAAAATTCAAACTATTCTGTGAATTGGTATGAATTTTTTACAAATGCAATTTTTTCAGTAAGTATAGCTCTTTTTGGACTATTTATAGCATCCATTTTATATGGGTCTGTTTATTCATCTTTCAAGAATTTGGACTTAATCAATTCATTTGTAAAAAGGGGTCCTAAAAGAATTATCTTGGACCAAATAAAAAAAGTGGTATACAATTGGTCATATAATCGTGGTTACATAGACATTTTTTATACTAGAGTCTTAATCATGAGTATAAGAGGATTAGCCGAACTAATTCAGTTTTTTGATAGACGTATAATTGATGGAATTATAAATGGGGTTGGGGTTGCAAATTTATTGATGGGAGAAGGCATCAAATATATGGGAGGTGGACGAATTTCGTCTTATCTATTCTTGTATTTATCTTATGTATTAATTTTTTTATTATTTTTTAATTATTTTATAATAAATTTTGTGTTCTATCATTTCTGAAAAAGTTGATAAACTTGACGGATACGTAAAAGAGATTTTTTCTTTTCCATCACTTGGACATGTATAAAAAAAATATTGTGACATTTCATTTCGTACAGCATTTTCAAATAGATCATTTTTTATATATCTAAATGGACGATTCCATCGTTTATAATCGAAAAAAAAAGTCATAAGAGGTTTTTCAAACCGGAAATGGGCATGGGTCTTTTCTTTTTTTTCTTCTTTAAGTCTTCCCAATTCCCAATTCTCTTGATACCCATCAAGATAAGAATCTTCGTCAACAGGGCTATCCTTATAGGATGTCTCTTTAAAGTGGAATTCATCTTTTGTTTTTTCCTTTCCATTCACCCGGATCTCTTCCGTTTCATCTATTTTGTCCAGATCCTCTTTTTCTTCCGAACAAAGGGAAGGGTCTTCTTCGGTGGATCCCCCTTGTTCCTGTTTAGTCGCCTTCGTTTC